GCCATGACTGCGCTGTTTCATGATATGATTCACAAGGAAATGGAGGTCTATGTCGATGACATGATCGCCAAGTCTTGGGCTTAAGAAGACGGTGAATTTGAAGAAAGTGTTTGACAGATTTCGGAAATACAGTCTTCGTCTTCATCCGAAAAAGAAAGCCGGGAGGGGGTTTGGTGCTTTGTCAGGTAAGCTACTCGGGTTCATTGTCAGCAGAAGAGAAATCGAAGTCGACCTGCAAAAGGCAAAGCAATTATCGACATGCCGGTACCAAAGACAGAGAAAGAAATCAGGGCTTTTTGGGGCAGGCTACAATACATCAGCAGGTTCATTGCCCAGCTCACACCCATCTGTGAGCCGATCTTTAAACTGCTCAGAAAGAATACCCCGCCTTTCAGAAAAGATAGACACAAGGAACGAGGATTGCCAAAAGGCGTTTGACAAAGTTAAGAAATATCTACTCAATCCTCCCATCCAGGCACCGCCAACGCCTGTCGACCTCTCCTGATGTATCTGTCAGTAATGGAAGCATCCATGAGTTGTGTCCTTGGTCAGCACGATGAAACGGGTAGGAAGGAAAGAGCCGTATACTATCTCAGCAAGAAGTTCACTGATTATGAGACAAGGTATACGGTTCTAGAAAAGACCTGTTGTGCTCTTACACGGGCCTCGCAACGCCTACGCCACTACATGTTGAACTATACGACCATGCTGATTGCAAGGGTGGACCCGCTGAAGTATCTCTTTGAAAAGCCAGCCCTCACGGGCCGTACAGCAAGGTGGCAGATGTTACTCTCAGAGTTCTATATTGTGTACGTCACCCGGAAGCCCTAAATGAGAAAGGCAAGAGGCAGGCAATAGCAGACCACCTGCGGATCATCCCATCCCGTGCCTGACTATAAGCTTGATTTTTTTAGTAAGGGGACTAATTTCCCGGGCGAGGCTATTCTATTTGCGGTAGGCGAAGAAGAAGACGAAACTCCTCATGATTGGCAAATGTTCTTTGACGGTGCAGTAAATCAGAACGGAAATGGAGTTGGAAGCAGCCCCTTTCTACATGCTTGCTATCTTAAAGCTCGCCAAAAGGAGCCCAGCCCATATTCCCATAGCTGTCAAGTTGAGATTCTTTTGCACAAACAAACAATATCGCAGAATATTCTGCGTGTATCACAGGCGCTTCGCGCCCTCGAGTTGAGAATCAAGGAGATTGATGTATATGGAGATTCGTCACTTATCATCTTTCAGACAACTGGTGATTGGAAAACCAAAGATCAGAAGCTCATTCCCTACCATCAGTATCTGGAAGATATCAGCCTAAAGTTCAGACGGATTACCTTCAATTATATGTCGAGGACGAAGAATAAGTTTGCTGACGCATTGGCCACACTAGCTTCCATGATCAGTAGACGGTATTGATATCCGGCCAATAGAATAGAGTCGACGAATCGGATTGAAATCAGTGTGAAGAAGAGTCATGCGAGGACTAATCAAGCACAGCTAAATAGTAGTCATATCCACAAAGAAAGGAAAAAAGATCGTCAACGCTTCTAACGTCCGTAGGAACTAAGTAGGAGGGCCGGAACTAGAGGACTCTGTGAGACCCCATTTCCTGTCTACCTCTCTGAATCCTGAGTTTTCGGAGCAGTAGAGACTCGCGCTTTAGCCGCTTCATCTGAAGTGAAGGAGGGCTTACAGAAGTCACAGCACCAGAAAGTGACAATAGGCAAATCAACATAAATGCAAGAAAAAGAGGAAACTGTACATCAAGCCCTGTATAGCGAGACAGAGAAAAGAAATGGTACCCCTCCGCCCCTTGCTATTAAGAAAATGACCAGACGTACCTGGTTGCGATCAGATGTAGGAGAGAAGTGCGTTTAGGAGCCACCGCATACGTTTACTCTTGAATTAATTCGTGAGATTTGCGATCCCCTCGCAGGTCCTCCAAACCCCCTTGAGTATTCAAAGAAAAATTGTTTGATCATTCAATGGATCAAGCAAGGTGTTGATTTCTCTTTTCAAATCAAGGTCTTCTTCGAAAGAACCAGAGTTAGCCGAGGAGCTCGAGCAGGAGTTTCTTAAAAGCTGAAAAACGGAAGACTGGGGCCTTTTTACAAAAAGTATGGGAAACCGGAAACGGAATACCTAGGTCGCAGGGCAAGGGAGGACGGAACCCCACTTCGACTCACCAAGGAGAAGGTAAGTACTTTTATATCGTTTCTTCTGAAGTGATATAGAGCAATGCCTGGACTGGGGGGGGGGGGCGTCGGCCCACGGGAAACCATTTGCAGATGCGACCATGAATCGAACCAGATCGAAACATTCAGCTTCGACGGACAAACCGAAACGTCGATCGCAAACGAAGGATGGCCAGGCCCCGGTTCCCAGGGTTAGAGTATTCCCTATTATAAGCCTACTCAGATCAGAACAAAACTAGTTGATTCTCTTTCGCCTATCGGCCGGTCGGCTTTAAGCAGCCTTCGCATTTCCTGCCGAGATCCCAAGT